AAGAATAATATCACATAGAATATGCTTAACAGATTTATATGCTTGACAAACATAGGAAATATCAGATACTAACACACAAAAGAAGAACATATAAGAACAAATTTTAGATTGTTAAAAATACCCCTACCCGAAATCTAGGTGAAATTGATGAATTTGTTTCCATTTATATTCCAAGTGAAAGTCTATTTGTTTGTTTTGTTGCAAATTCTCATTTGAGTAGCAAAATTACTCTTTTCAGGATAGGTATTTCATAGACGTAGTGAGGTCTAATTTCATGTCATTTCGTAAAGTAAAAAGAAGAGAAATTCCATTGTTGCTAAATCTATTCATGTGATTCGATGAAGAATGACAGCAAATCACGGGATATTTTCTAGAAAAGAAAAAAGGGTAAGAAAAAATGCTTAAGGTTGGGAATGAAGGAATGTCTACACTACCCGGATTGAATCAAATACAATTTGAAGGGTTTTGTAGATTCATTGATCGGGGCTTAACAGAAGAACTTTTGAAGTTTCCAAAAATTGAAGATACAGATCAAGAAATTGAATTTCAGTTATTTTCGGAAACATATCAATTGGTAGAACCCTCAATAACAGAAAAAGATGCTGTATATGAATCACTTACATATTCCTCTGAATTATATATATCCGCGGGATTAATTTGGAAAAACAGTCAGTATATCCGAGAACAAATTATTTTTCTTGGAAATATTCCTCTAATGAATTCCCTGGGAAGTTTTATAATAAATGGAATATACAGAATTGTAGTCAATCAAATATTGCAAAGCCCCGGTATCTATTATCGGTCAGAATTGGCCCATAACGGTATTTCAGTCGTGTATACTGGCACAATAATATCAGATTGGGGAGGAAGATTAGAGTTAGAAATTGATAAAAAAGCAAGGATATGGGCTCGTATAAGTAGGAAACAGAAAATATCTATTCTAGTTCTATCAGCAGCTATGGGTTCGAATTTAAGTGAAATTCTTGAGAACGTTTGTTACCCCGAAATTTTCTTGTCTTTCCTCAATGAGCAGGAGGAAGAAAAAATAGGGTCAAAAGAAAATGCCATTTTGGAGTTTTATCGACAATTTGCTTGTGTAGACGGAGATCCCATATTTCCTGAATCTATATGTATGGAATTACAAAAAAAATTTTTTAAACAAAGATGTGAATTAGGAGGAATTGGGCGGCGAAATATGAACCGAAGGCTGAATATTGATATACCTGAGAACAATACATTTTTGTTACCCCGAGATATATTGACAGCTGCGGATCATTTGATTGGAATGAAATTTGGAATGGGTACACTTGACGATATGAATCATTTGAAAAATAAACGTATTCGTTCCGTAGCAGATCTCTTACAAGATCAATTTGGATTGGCTCTTGTTCGTTTAGAAAAGATCATTGAAGGAACTATATCTAAAGCAATTAGATATAAATTGATACCGACTCCTAAGAATTTAGTGACTTCAACGCCATTAACAACCACTTATCAATCTTTTTTTAAATCACATCCATTATCTCAACTTTTCGATCGAACCAATCCACTGACCCAAATAGTTCATGGAAGGAAATTGAGTTCGTTGGGTCCTGGAGGATTGACGGGGCGAACTGCTAGTTTTCCGATACGGGATATCCAGCCTAGTTACTATGGACGCATTTGTCCAATTGACACCTCCGAAGGAATCAATGTCGGACTTATTGGATCCTTGGCAATTCACGCAAGGATTGGTCGTTGGGGGTCTATAGAAAGTCCATTTTATGAAATTTCTGAGAGATCAAAAAGAATACAAATGCTTTCTTTATCACCAAGTAGAGATGAATACTATATGGTAGCAACGGGAAATTCTTTAGCACTGAATCAAGGTATTCAGGAGGAGCAGATTGTTCCAGCTCGATATCGTCAAGAATTTCTGACTATTGCATGGGAACAGGTTCATCTTCGAAGTATTTTTCCCTTCCAATATTTTTCGATTGGAGCTTCCCTCATTCCTTTTATCGAGCATAATGATGCGAATAGAGCTTTAATGAGTTCTAATATGCAACGTCAAGCAGTTCCTCTTTCTCGGTCCGAAAAGTGCATTGTTGGAACTGGATTGGAACGCCAAGTGGCCTTAGATTCGGGAGTTCTCGCTATAGCCGAACACGAGGGAAAGATCATTTCTAATGATCCTGAGAATATTCTTTTATTTGGAAGTGGGAATGCTCTAAGTATTCCATTAATGATATATCAACGTTCCAACAAAAATACTTGCATGCATCACAAATCCCAGGTTCAGAAGGGTAAATGCGTAAAAAAGGGACAAATTTTAGCAGATGGTGCTGCTACAGTTGGTGGTGAACTCGCCTTGGGAAAAAACGTATTAGTAGCTTATATGCCATGGGAAGGTTACAATTCTGAAGATGCTGTACTCATTAGTGAGCGTCTGGTCTATGAAGATATTTATACTTCTTTTAACATACGGGAATATAAAATTCAGACTGATATGACAAGCCATGGTCCTGAAAGAATCACAAATCAAATTCCACATCTAGAAGCCCATTTACTCCGAAATTTAGACAAAAATGGAATTGTAATTCTGGGATCTTGGGTAGAAACGGGCGATATTTTAGTAGGTAAATTAACGCCTCAAATGGAAAAAGAATCCTCATATGCCCCGGAAGATAGATTATTACGAGCTATACTTGGGATTCAGGTATCCACCTCAAAGGAAACTTGTCTAAAACTACCTATAGGTGGTAGGGGCCGAGTTATTGATGTGAGATGGCTCCACAAAGAAGCGGGTTCTAGCTATAATCCAGAAACAATTCATATATATATTTCACAGAAACGTGAAATCAAAGTAGGGGATAAAGTGGCCGGGAGACATGGAAATAAAGGTATCGTTTCAAAGATTTTGTCTAGACAGGATATGCCTTATTTGCAAGATGGAAGACCCGTTGATATGGTCTTCAATCCATTAGGGGTCCCTTCTCGAATGAATGTAGGACAGATATTCGAATGTTCGCTCGGATTAGCTGGGAGTATGCTAAATAGACATTATCGAATAGCACCTTTTGATGAGAGATATGAACAAGAGGCTTCCAGAAAACTTGTGTTTTCTGAATTATATGAGGCCAGTAAAGAAACATCGAATCCATGGATATTTGAACCCGAGTATCCGGGAAAGAGCATAATATTTGATGGAAGAACAGGGAATCCTTTTGAACAGCCCGTTATAATAGGAAAGCCTTATATGTTGAAATTAATTCATCAAGTTGATGATAAAATACATGGACGTTCCGTTGGACCTTATGCACCCGATCTAGGCTTCCAGAAAACTTGTGTTTTCTGAATTATATGAGGCCAGTAAAGAAACATCGAATCCATGGATATTTGAACCCGAGTATCCGGGAAAGAGCATAATATTTGATGGAAGAACAGGGAATCCTTTTGAACAGCCCGTTATAATAGGAAAGCCTTATATGTTGAAATTAATTCATCAAGTTGATGATAAAATACATGGACGTTCCGTTGGACCTTATGCACGTGTTACACAACAACCCCTTAAAGGAAGGGCCAACCAAGGAGGACAACGGGTAGGCGAAATGGAAGTTTGGGCCCTCGAGGGATTCGGTGTTGCTCATATTTTACAAGAGATGCTTACTTATAAATCTGATCATTTTAAAGCTCGTCAAGAAATAATAGGAACTACAGTTATTGGAGAAACAATACCGAAACCTGTGGATGCTCCAGAATCTTTTCGATTGCTCGTTCGCGAACTACGATCTTTGGCTCTGGAACTGAATCATTTCCTTGTATCTGAGAAAGACTTTCAGATTCAAAGGAAGGAAGTTTAATTGGACTGAATCGGAAATTTTATTTTATGATTGATCAGTATAAACATCAACACCTTCGAATTGGATTAGTTTCCTCTGAACAAATAAGTGCTTGGGCAACAAAAATCCTACCTAATGGAGAAAAAGTTGGGGAGGTCAAAAAACCCTCTACTCTTCATTATAAAACCGATAAGCCTGAAAAAGATGGATTATTTTGTGAAAGAATTTTTGGGCCTATAAAAAGTGGGATTTGTGCTTGTGGAAATTATCGAATAATCGGAGATAAAAAAGACCAACCTCAATTTTGTGAACAATGCGGAGTAGAATTTGTTGATTCTCGGATACGTAGATATCAAATGGGGTATATAAAATTAGCATGTCCAGTAACCCATGTGTGGTATTTGAAACGTCTTCCTAGTTATATCGCGAGCCTTTTAGATAAACCTCTTAAAGAATTAGAGGGTCTAGTATACTGCGATGTGTGATTTGATAAAAATTCTTATTGTACAGATTTCGAATGAGAAACTGTCATTCCATTCAATTAAATTGGAATGTCCTATATCTGGCATGTCTCTTGGGATGAGTAACATGAAGCTCAGAATTCAGGGGTGTATTGAAGACTCCCAAATCAATAAGGGAGTTGGTCTATGGTCAATTCAGTAACAAAAAACTATTTATACTGTATGTACCTTGTGAAAAAAAAAAAAAAAAATATTTTTTTGTGGAATTTATTATTCCATCTCTTTTTTTTTATTTCTTTTTTTATTTGAAAAGAACTAAAATTATGTTCAAAGAATAAAATATATCATGATTGCAGAAGTTTATCTATCGCATATAGGCTTTAAGACATCATGGCATACCCGTCGAGGTGACGTCTTGACCTAAAAGATCAAACGGTATGATACATAGACAAAGAAATCTCTTATGAATTCGAAGATATTCCTTTTTTTATTAAGAATTTTATTTTAGAGGATTCCTCGTTCGAAGGGAGGTAGACTACTCAAGAATTTTACATTTTTTTCTGTCGTAATTTCGAATTGCATCAAAAATTCCGAAAAAAAGAAGAATGTATCAATGAAATGTTGCTTGGTCTTTCTTGATAACTTGAGTCAAGAGTAAACCTTTTTTCTTTTCTATTTTAGATTAGAGGTTTTCAAAAATTGGAAAGCGGAAACCCCTTTCTTTATCTTGAATTGTGTGTAAATACTTTAGCCGGATGAGAGGAAACCCTCATGTCCGATTTTCAAAGGGGGAGATCCATCTTATTGGATCCTATCCAAATTTTTCTTTTGCTAGGCCCGTAGTTAAAAAACCAACTTTCTTACGATTACGAGGTTCATTCGAATATGAAATCCAATCCTGGAAATACAGTATCCCACTCTTTTTTGCTACTCAAGGTTTGGAGAAATGTCGAAATAGAGAAATTTCTAGTGGAGCGGGTGCTATACGAGAACAATTAGTTGATCTGGATTTAAGAATGATTATGGATTCTTCGTTGCTAGAATGGACAGAATTAGGAGAAAAGGGGTCCACTGACAATGAAAATGACTGGGAAGAGAAAAAAGTTGCAAGAAGAAGGAAGTTTTTGGTTCGACGCATGGAATTAGCTAAGCATTTTATCCAAACAAATATAGAACCCGAATGGATGGTATTATGTCTCTTACCAGTGCTTCCTCCCGAATTGAGACCAATTTTTGACAGAGATGACGGTCGACGAATGATTGCGGATATTAATGAACTCTATAGAAGAGTTATCTATCGGAACAATACTCTTATTGAGCTATTAACAAGGACATCTCCACCAGAGGATTTAGTAATCTGTCAAGAAAAATTGGTACAAGAAGCCGTGGATACACTTCTTGATAATGGAATCCGCGGACAACCAATGAGGGACGGTAATAATAAAGTTTACAAATCGTTTTCCGATATAATTTCGGGCAAAGAGGGAAGATTTCGAGAGACTCTTCTTGGAAAACGAGTTGATTATTCGGGGCGTTCTGTTATTGTCGTAGGTCCATCACTTTCATTACATCAATGTGGATTGCCCCGCGAAATAGCAATAGAGCTATTTCAGACGTTTCTAATTCGTGGTTTAATTCGAAACCATTTTGCTTCGAACATAGTAGTTGCTAAGAGTCAAATCCGGGAAAAAGAACCCATTGTATGGGAAATACTTCAAGAAGTTATGCGGGGGCATCCAGTATTGCTGAATAGAGCGCCTACTTTGCATAGATTGGGCATACAGGCATTTCAACCCATTTTAGTAGAAGGACGTGCTATTTGTTTACATCCATTGGTGTGTAAGGGATTCAATGCAGACTTTGATGGGGATCAAATGGCTGTTCATGTGCCTTTATCTTTGGAGGCTCAAGCAGAAGCTCATTTACTTATGTTTTCTCATACGAATCTCTTGTCTCCGGCTATTGGGGATCCCATTTGTGTACCAACTCAAGATATGCTTATTGGACTTTACATATTAACCAGCGGAAATCGTCGAGGTATTTGTGCAAACAGGTATAATTCGTTGAATTACCAAAATTCTAAAAATGAAAAAAGGAGCAATAATAACTTGAAGTATATGAAAAAAAAAGAACCCTTTTTTTCCAATTCCTATGATGCAATTGGAGCTTATAGACAGAAAAGAATAAAATTAGATAGTCCTTTTTGGCTCCGGTGGCGAATAGATCAATGCTTTATGTCTTCAAGAGAAGTTCCGATCGAAGTTCACTATGAATCTTTTGGTACCTATTATGAGATTTATGGGGATTATTTAGTAATAAGAAGTATAAAAAAAGAAATTCGTTGTATATACATTCGAACCACTATTGGTCAAATTTCTTTTTATCGAGAAATTGAAGAAGCTATACAAGGTTATTCTCGAGCCTTTTCAGATTTATCTAATCATCGAAATGGTTAGTGTTGGTATCCACGCGAAGTCAATTTCTGATACTGGTGTAAATTCAGGTCAACTGGCATCTTTTCAATTTTATACGTGAATAAAAATAAAGAAAAGGAAGTTTTCCAATCATTAACTCAAATCCATTGTCGAACCGAATAACACTGAGTGGAATATGGAGGTACTTATGGCAGAACGGGCCCGGGCCGATCTAGTCTTTCACAATAACGTGATAGGTGGAACTGCCATTAAACGACTTATTAGCAGATTAATAGATCATTTCGGAATGGCATATACATCACACATCCTAGATCAAGTAAAGACTCTAGGATTCCATCAAGCTACTGCTACATCTATTTCATTAGGAATTGATGATCTTTTAACAATACCTTCAAAAGGATGGCTAGTGCAAGATGCTGAACAACAAAGTTCCATGTTGGAAAAACAGAATCATTATGGAAATGTCCATGCGGTAGAAAAATTACGCCAATCCATTGAAATATGGTATGGTACAAGCGAATATTTGCGACAACAAATGAATTCCAATTTTAGGATGACTGACCCCTTTAATCCAGTCTATATCATGTCTTTTTCAGGAGCGAGAGGAAATGCATCTCAAGTGCACCAATTAGTCGGAATGAGAGGATTAATGTCAGATCCACAAGGACAAATGATTGATTTACCCATTCAAAGCAATTTCCGTGAAGGACTGTCTTTAACAGAATATATAATTTCTTGCTACGGAGCCCGTAAAGGGGTTGTAGATACTGCTGTACGAACATCAGATGCTGGATATCTTACACGTCGACTTGTTGAAGTGGTTCAACACATTGTTGTACGACGAACCGATTGCGGTACCATCCGCGGGACTTCTGTAAACACCCGAAATGGAATGATGCCAGAAAGTATTTTGATACAAACATTAATTGGTCGTGTAGTAGCAGACGATATATATATAGGTTCACGGTGCATTGTCGTTCGAAATCAAGATATTGGAATTGGACTTATCAATCGATTCCTAACTTTTCAAACACAACCAATATTTATTCGAACCCCCTTTACCTGTAGGAATACGTCTTGGATCTGCCGATTGTGTTATGGGCGGAGTCCTATTCATGGGGACCTGGTAGAATTGGGAGAAGCTGTAGGGATTATTGCTGGTCAATCTATTGGAGAACCGGGAACTCAACTAACATTAAGAACTTTTCATACTGGTGGAGTATTCACAGGGGGTACTGCTGAATATGTGCGAGCCCCCTCGAATGGAAAAATAAAATTGAATGAGGATTTAGTTCACCCTACACGGACACGTCATGGATATCCTGCTTTTCTATGTAATATAGACTTGTATGTAACTATTGAAAGTGACGATATTATACATAACGTCATTATTCCACCAAAAAGTTTTCTATTAGTTCAAAATGATCAATATGTAAAATCAGAACAAGTGATTGCAGAGATCGGCGCGGGAACATCTACTTTTAATTTGAAAGAGAGGGTTCGAAAACATATTTATTCTGATTCAGATGGGGAAATGCATTGGAGTACCAATGTGTACCATGCATCAGAATTTATATATAGTAATAGTAATGTACATATCTTACCAAAAACAAGTCATTTATGGATTTTGTCAGGAAAGTCATGCAGGTCTAATACAATCCATTTTTTACTTCGCAAGGATCAAGATCAAGTTACCATGGATTCACTTTCTAATGGAAAAACAAATATTTCGAATCTTTTAGAAAGGAATGATCAAGGAAAACATAAATTCAATACTTTTGGTACAAAAGAAAAGGGGATTAGCGATTCTTCAATATTGAATCAAATCATATGTCTGGATCATTCTTATTTAATGTATCCTGCTATTTTTCACGATACTTTTTATTTCTTGGCGAAAAGGCGAAGAAATAGATTTCTTATTCCATTCCAATCGATTCAAGAACGAAAGAACGAACTAATGTCCCCTTCCGGTGTCTCTATTGAAATACCTATCAATGGTATTTTTCATGGAAATAGTATTTTTGCTTATTTCGATGATCCTCAATACAGAAGACAGAGTTCAGGAATTACTAAATATAGAACTATAGGAATTCATTCCATTTTTCAAAAAGAAGATTTCATTGAGTATCGAGGAATCAACGAATTAAAGCCAAAAGACCAAATTCAAGTAGATCAATTTTTTTTTATTCCAGAAGAAGTGCATATTTTACCCGAATCTTCTTCCCTAATGGTACGGAATAATAGTCTTGTTGGAATAGGAACACCAATCACTTTCAATATAAGAAGTCGAGTAGGCGGGTTGGTCCGATTAGAAAAGAAAAAAAAAAAAATAGAATTAAAAATATTTTCTGGAAATATCCATTTTCCTGGAGAGATGGATAAGATATCCCGACACAGTGCCATCTTTTTACCGCCCGGAACGGTAAAAAAAAAAAAATGCAAGGAATCAAAAAAAATTAAAAATTGGATCTATGTCCAAGGGATCGCAACTACCAAGAAAAAGTATTTTGTTTTGGTTCGACCTGTAATTTTATATGAAATACCGGACAGTATCAATTTTGTAAAACTTTTTCCCCAAGATCTATTCCAGGAAAAGGATAATCTGGAACTAAACGTTGTCAATTTTATTCTTTATGGAAATGGAAAATCCAGTCGGGGAATTTCGGACACAAGGATTCAATTAGTTCGGACTTGTTTAGTCTTCAATTGGGATCACGGGAAAAAAAATCCTTCTATTGAGGAGGCCCCCGCTTCCTTTATTGAAGTAAGTACAAATGGTTTGATTGAGTATTTTCTAAGAATTGACTTAGTCCAATCTAATACTTCATATATTCGAAAAAGAAATGACCCGTCTGGTTTAGGATTGATCAGGGATAATGAATCGGATCGAATCAATCCCTTTTTTTCTATTCATTCCAAGGGAAAAATTCAACAATCACTTAGCCAAAATGACGGAACTATTCGTATGTTCTTGAATAGAAATAAAGAATGCGGATCTTGGATAATTTTGTCATCATCTAATTGTTTTCAAATGAGACCATTCAACAATGTAAAATCTCACAATGGAATAAAAAACGATCCTATAATTTCAATTCATAATAATAATTTGTTCGGCCCTTTAGGAATAGCCCTTCAAGTTGCAAATTTTTATTCACTTTATCATTTAATAACTCATAATAAGATCTCAATCATTAAAATTCAAAATTTGCAACTTGACAAATTCACTGAAATTTTTCAAGGAATTCAATATTATTTAATGGACGAAAATGAGAAAATTTTGAAACCCGATCTATACAGTAATATCGTGTTGAATCCATTCCATTTGAATTGGTTTTTTCTCCATGATTTTTCTTGTGAAAAAACGTTTCCAATAATAAGTCTTGGACAATTTCTTTGTGAAAATATAAGTATAGCTCAAATGAAAAATGGACCACACCTAAAACTAAAATCGGGTCAAGTTATAACAGTTCAAATGGATTCTGTAATAATAAGATCGGCTAATTCTTATTTGGCGACTCCAGAATCAACCATCCACGGCCATTATGGGGAGATCCTTTCTCAAGGAGATATTTTAGTTACATTCATATATGAAAAATCGAGATCCAGTGATATAACACAAGGTCTTCCAAAAGTGGAACAGATATTCGAAATACGTTCGATTGATTCAATATCCATGAATCTAAAAAAAAGAATTGATGCTTGGAACGAGTGTATAACAAAAATTCTCGGCATTCCTTGGGGATTCTTGATTGGTGCTGAGCTAACTATAGCGCAAAGTCGTATTTCTTTGGTTAATAAAATCCAAAAGGTTTATCGATCCCAAGGAGTACATATCCATAATAGACATATCGAGATTATTGTGCGTCAAATAACATCCAAAGTCTTGGTTTCAGAAGATGGAATGTCTAATGTATTTTTACCTGGCGAACTAATTGGATTATTGCGAGCAGAACGAACGGGGCGTGCCTTGGAAGAACCCATTTGTTACCGAGCTTTATTATTTGGAATAACAAAAACATCTCTGAATACTCAAAGTTTCATATCCGAAGCGAGTTTTCAAGAAACTGCTAGAGTTTTAGCAAAAGCCGCTCTTCGGGGTCGTATTGATTGGTTGAAAGGTCTTAAAGAGAATGTTGTTTTAGGGGGGATGATACCCGTTGGTACCGGATTCAAAAGAATAATGCACCGTTCACGGTCAAGGCAACTTAACAAGATTACCCGGAAAAAAAAATTATTCGAAGTAGAAATTAGAAATCTTTTGTTCCATCACAGAAAATTCTTTGATTTTGATCATTTCAAAGAATTTATGTGATACATTATTCGAAATATAGGATTCAATGGTTCCTAAAAGCGGATTTGACTCAGCCCCTTCAATCTTGAAATGCAGTGATTTGATTTGGTAATAAAGTAGAATAAAAAATAATAATAAATAGAAATAAAAGAATAGCCTGATTCTATCTTAACGGCCAATCGTCTATAAAAGAGAAGGTTCCATCGGAACAATTATTTATTGCTATTTCAGGATACTGGGTCTCTCTTTTTTTTTTTCAATTTTTTTGAAGTGTGGGGATAAATGACAAAAAGATATTGGAACATCACTTTTGAAGAGATGATGGAAGCTAGGGTTCATTTGGGCCATTATACTAGGAGATGGAATCCTCGAATGGCACCTTTTATATCGGGAAAACGTAAAGGTATTCATATTACAAATCTTACTAAAACTGCCCGTTTTTTATCAGAAGCTTGTGATTTGGCTTTTTATGCAGCAAGCAAAGGAAAACAATTTTTAATAGTTGGTACAAAAAAAGACGCAGCCGATTTCGTAACACGGGCTGCAATAAGAGCTCGATGTCATTATGTTAATAAAAAATGGCTCGGAGGTATGTTAACGAATTGGTATACTACAGAAACGAGACTTCGTAAGTTCAGGGACTTGAGAACGGCGCAAAAGACGGGGAAACTGAACTTTCTTCCAAAAAGAGATGCCGCTATGTTGAAGAGACAATTATCTCATTTGGAAACATATCTAGGCGGTATTCAATATATGACAGGATTACCAGATATTGTAATAATCGTTGATCAGCAAGACGAATATACGGCTCTTCAAGAATGTATCACTTTGGGAATTCCAACGATTTGTTTAATTGATACAAATTGTGACCCAGATCTTGCAGATCTTTCGATTCCGGCTAATGATGATGCTAGAGCTTCCATCCGATTAATTCTTAACAAATTAGTTTTTGCAATTTGTGAGGGTCGTTCTAGCTATATACGAAAAAATTGATTAATAATAAGATAAATAAATCAATTTTTAGATTTGGTTGGGCGGGCGGTCATAGATTTTTGGAATTGGTTATTCTAGCATTACAAAATTGTGTAAAAAGAAATATTTTGTGATTAGTAGGTATTCAAAATAGAAAATCAAAGTAAAAGAAGGAAATGGTTGAATCAAAATAATTCCCTTTCAAGGTAGATTTTTTTATTTTAGAGGACAGGGCAATATGAATTTTTTATTATGTTACATCAACACATTAAACAGATTCTCTGATATATCTGCTGTGGAAGTAGGTCAACATTTCTATTGGCAAATAGGGGATTTTCAAGTGCATGCTCAAGTACTTATTACCTCTTGGGTTGTAATTGCTATCTTATTAATTTCAACCATTCTAGTTGTTAGAAATCCACAAACTATTCCCACGTCTGGTCAGAATTTCTTGGAATATGTCCTTGAATTCATTCGAGACGTGAGCAAAACTCAGATTGGAGAAGAATATGGTCCGTGGGTTCCGTTTATTGGAACTCTGTTTCTATTTATTTTTGTTTCGAATTGGTCAGGGGCCCTTTTGCCTTGGAAAATTATCAAGTTACCTCATGGAGAGTTAGCTGCACCCACAAATGATATAAATACTACTGTTGCATTAGCTTTACTTACGTCAGTAGCCTATTTCTATGCAGGTATTTCAAAAAAGGGATTGGCCTATTTTGGTAAATACATCCAACCAACGCCAATCCTTTTACCGATTAACATCTTAGAAGATTTCACAAAACCCTTATCGCTTAGTTTTCGACTTTTCGGAAATATATTAGCGGATGAATTAGTAGTTGTTGTTCTTGTTTCGTTAGTACCTTTAGTAGTTCCTATACCTGTTATGTTCCTTGGATTATTTACAAGCGGTATTCAAGCTCTTATTTTCGCTACTTTAGCTGCGGCGTATATAGGTGAATCCATGGAAGGGCATCATTGACTAGTTATCAAAATCGTGTTTTAGCCCGAGACAAAGTATGTGTGGCTCGCAATAATATACTTCAGGAATATCAATAAAAAAATAAAAAGAAATTTGATTAATAACAATCAAAAAGTAGAAATCAAATGAAAACAATTACCAGGGAATTGTAAAAAAAAAAAATAGAGATTCAATTAAAAAAGAAAGGTTGAGGGGGTCAAACTAGGTGTATAGATAATCTAATCGTTATAAGACAGCTGGGGGATTTCCAAGAATGATTGATTGAATCTAAGATACAACTGATTGGTTTACGGTATGGAACAAACACATGTATATGTCATAGTAGATATTCATTAGTTATATATGACGATCTATCTAAATTGGTCCTGCTCCTACTCTCAATTTAGGTAGGGATTCAAAAAAAAAAAGCCCTTCCATCTCTTGGACTTGTGAATTGAATCTAAAATCACTGAAAAAATGAAATCAAAGAAAAAAGTTTAAAATATAAGATCAGACCAAAAATTGTATGGATTCACAAAAAACGACAAGGGTAGAAACGAAAAAAGTTAATATCGAAGTAATTGGGATAATTCAATAAAAATTATTAAGTTTGAAATTTTGAATTACACTTCGACTAGATAAATATGAATATGAAGAATGAAATAATTAAGTCATAAATTTTTTCTTGATTATATTATTAACTATTTCTTTTCTTTATTTTATTTGGAATAGGAGAAACTTATCATGAATCCACTGATTGCTGCTGCTTCTGTTATCGCTGCTGGGTTGGCCGTCGGGCTTGCTTCTATTGGACCTGGAGTTGGTCAAGGCACAGCTGCAGGGCAAGCTGTAGAAGGGATTGCGAGACAACCGGAAGCAGAGGACAAAATACGGGGTACTTTATTACTTAGTCTGGCTTTTATGGAAGCTTTAACTATTTATGGGCTGGTTGTCGCATTAGCTCTTTTATTTGCCAATCCTTTTGTTTAAAAAAAAAAAATACATCTTGTTTTTTCCATGGACTTTCGTTGCTGCTCTTGCTTTTTTTTTTCATTCTCTTTAGATTTGACTCCTACAATTTTTTCTTCATTTGGATCAACATACTGATTCGCCTTCGTCCGTCCCTTTATTTAGTCCACTGACCCCTTACATTTGATTTAAAAAGTGTTGAAACCAACTAAGTATTTTGCAATTGACATAAGAACTAGTATTTCCTTCTAAGAAGTATCATTCTTATAGGGAATCTTTGAATTGACTAACCAATTCAAAATATAGGTCTTCTTAGTATATTTTTATTCTTACTAATATTTCGTATTATTAAGAATAATAATATACTAATTAGATATCTTCATCTTCCTATTCAATAATTGAAAAATTAGATTCTAGAATAAACGATCATAAACGAATAAAAAAAACTTGAAATCGTAGAAATAAATTTTGTCTATCCATAAGAGGAGATGCGATCATATGAAAAATATAACCGATTCTTTTCTTTGCTTGATTTACTGGCCATCCGCCGTAAGTTTCGGGTTTGATACCGATATTTTAGCAACAAATCTAATAAATCTAAGTGCAGTGCTAGGTGTATTGATTTTTTTTGGAAAGGGAGTGTGTGCGAGTTGTTTATTTCAAAGAATAGATTGGATACAACCAACTGCACTTTTTTTGGTATAACTAGGAAAATGTGCACGATCCGGCGAATGACTTCTTACAAAATAACGAAAAAAGTAGTTAAGAACCATAGCATTTCGCGATTCATTGGTAAATCTACTTTGATTCTCTATCAACCAATAATTTTGGAACATTACCATGGTTAAAGCTAACCAGTTTGAAGTTTCGACGCAGTCTAGTATTCTTTCTACCACTATGTTAATAGGGAAATTAGAATTTTTTCGATATAGAACACTCATGTCGATAAAATGACTTGAATTATCTTTATGATGGATGAAAAATAGGACAAAGGTGTTTTGTTTAACGCCTCCGTTTCTACTTTTCTACAATGCAGAATTGATGACCTATGTATAAATTAATCAGAATTCTTTGGATTTCCAGAAAAAAA